ATTTAATAAATATCACTGCAATGAATTGTTTCAAGACCGACCTCAATTGCTTTGTTTTTATTGATTGACCCCCCTCAGAACGAGATTCACTTGATTGATACACAATTAGACATAGATCTAAGATATTTGATATTTCATCGAAGCATGTGATGAATAGATTCGACTCATACCTGGAATCCAACTCTTATCTTATAAATCTTATCTTATAAAAAAGCTTTCTATCGTTTCTTAATTCCCTGGCTTAGTGTGAGATAGAGATAGGTATATCTCATCTTAACAATGCGTGAATCGATGAATGAAAATTGAAGAATGGAGTTTAACCTTTTTTCTGTCGGACCAATAACTCCCGGAATGGATCTTATACTTCATTATTACTTCTGTATCATTTCCATAATGAAACATTACTTGATTAATATATATGAATATGGAATTCTATATTCATATAGAATTCTATATATATTATATAAAATAATAGAATTGAATATATATTATATAATAATGATGATAGATATAGTATATAAGAATGATGATAAATATGAAATATAGAATGGTTCATTAATGAAGAATCCAAAATGAAGAATCAAAAAATTCTATGGAATCACGAAAGGCAGAAAGCTTCTTCGGATCTAGTAGTCACACCATTACATTTACAATTTACATTATATTGACTCACATTAGATTGACAATTCCAAAAAACTTTTCATACTATGCTCAGAGTATGATGATGATCGGGCGGGTATGCCCCCATCGTCTAGTGGTTTAGGACATCTCTCTTTCAAGGAGGCAACGGGGATTCGACTTCCCCTGGGGGTAGGGTACTACCAAAGGAAGTTGTTTATGGATTATCAATAAGTCTAAAATGGATTCTTCCTGGGTCGATGCCCGAGTGGTTAATGGGGACGGACTGTAAATTCGTTGGCAATATGTCTACGCTGGTTCAAATCCGGCTCGGCCCAATAATTCGCCGATCCATCGTGAGATTATATAACCAATTTGTCCTCTAGAAATAAACGACTGATACATAGGAATAAAGAACATAGAGAAAAATAAAGAACAGAAAAGGATCCATTTTTCTATTCCTATTTAGTTTTATTTGTTCCCACATATTCTGATCTTTCTGATCTTTTGAATGATATAGAGTCATATCAAGATCTGTAAAGTCAATCTAAAGAAAAAAGAAAGGAGTAAAGAAAAAAAAGAATCCGTTCTTTTTCATTGAAAAATGGATTAGCAATCGATTTGACACGATTTGACAGACAATAGGATTACTCGTAATCCGTGCCACTCTCACTAAAGTACTAAAGGAAAGTCCAGATATATGTGGATTATAGAACTCGTTTCTCTGTTATAACATAACACAGAGAATTCTATATAATTTTAAATAGAAATAAAATAGTTTGAATGAAAGCATAAGAATAGGTATGCTGTACACCTTATTTCCCTGGGATTGTAGTTCAATCGGTCAGAGCACCGCCCTGTCAAGGCGGAAGCTGCGGGTTCGAGCCCCGTCAGTCCCGACCTAGGATTGGATCGATCCCTCAATTCATCTTTCTATCTATTTTCTGTGAAGAGGAGGCGACCAGGAGCAGGATCTAATTATCCGCGGGGACTCCTTATTTCTTTCCTTTGTCGTTTCGCATTTATTATCGAACAAATAAAATAAAATATGGGAATTCTAATTACTTCTACTTCAAGTAGTACCGATTGATGGGGGAGAGATATATGTGTATTGTTGGTAGCACCATATTCAGGATTCCAAGAGATATCGTACTTGTCTGTCTTTTTTCTTTCAGATCTATGGAAGGGAATAGTATACCCATATGCTTCCCCGGAGCACATACACAAATTTTGATTCGTTTATTGTACGATACAAAATAAGCTTAACATCATTACCCCGACAGAATACTTTTCAGATTAAACCCACTTCCCGTTCTAGCTCCGATTTTGTATGACCTCAATGTATTCCTAATTGAAAACAATCTATCTATCTCATTTGCACACTGAATTTTTGATATATGTCCCAATCCCGAAAGAGGATATTAATAAAAAAAAGATCAAACAAGGATCCATCTCTCTTAGTGAGGTAATGAATAAGCTTTGTTTCTTCCGATTTTTTGTTTCTTCCTAAACAAAGGCTAAGGTCCTATTGAAGAAAGACCAAAATAAACTCTAAAATAGTGAATTTTTCGAAATATTAGATCTTTTTTTTTATATCGAGACTCATCTTTCTCACACCTTTTTGTCTTCCAAGGAAATTAGATCTCAAAAAAACTTAGTTTAGAAATAAATCCCTCTTTTTTCCATTTTACTTCTACTATTTTCTTTTTTTTGATTTGGGTTGGTGACCAATGAAAGTGGAAGATGGGTCAGATGAGACCTCATCAATCGGCTGATTCTATAAGGAAGACGGTAGGTTATAGAAAGGAAAAGAATGGAAAAGAATGAGAAATTCAACGGGATTCTTGATTGGATCAGGAATTACATTTTGTATTCCGTATGGATAAAAGATCTTCCTATGTTATACTATTCCATTCTCGACGATGAATCGATTTGATGGCCTAGATATTGTTATTCATGATATTGATCCGATTCAATATCATCAGGATAGAATGCAATTCATCCCATTGAATTTACAGGAGAAATATTTATCATCTCTATGGGATTAGATCCCGAGTTATTGTGAAGCAAAAAAAAAAACGATAAGATTATGGAAGTCAATATTCTTGCATTTATTGCTACTGCGCTGTTCATTTTAGTTCCTACTGCTTTTTTACTTATCATTTACGTAAAAACAGTCAGTCAAAATGATTAATTGGAATTTGAATCAAGCTTGATTTTTGAGTTCTTATCAATAATTGAAGAAATGAAAGGGATTTTCATTCCACATCTTAAATGAAATGAGCGAACTAGAATCAGCATTCTATGTGATCCGATAGTATGGTAGAAAGAAATATATGAACCTTTCCACCATACTATCCATTTTTTTTATTAAAGTTGGACTCTATTGTATAAAGATATAGGCTTAATTAAATATGTTAATTTAATAAGGATTAATCTACAATATATATCTTCATATATGTACATAAGAATTTCATATATATAATATAATGTTACATATATATAATATAATGTTATATATAATATAATGTATAAATAGCACCCCAGTTCTAGTTCTTTATTACATCCATTTGATTTGTAGTGATTACGATCAGTCCGAGATAAACTTTTATTATTCTGTTTTACGGTTTACTAGGTTTCTTATTATTTCCAATAGTCATCCTGGGCCGGAATCCGTCAATCAAATTAATGGAAGAAGATCATAGTATGGGCAGGCATATAATATATAAGAAGAATTTCAATAGAAATAGAATATATATAATTCAATACAATATATATAAAAGAAATAGAAATAAAAGAAGATTCTTTGTTTTTAGTTTTAGCATTCCGAAGGAGTAGTTGATTGATCCGTTGACAGATGACCCAAGGAGTTCTATGAGAAATTCTTGGGATTTGGAAAAAGAGTAGTGTATCCTACCTATTTCTAACGCTTGAACTATGATATGAAGTGAGTCAATAAAGCATAAATAAGATTTCTAGGAGTCTAAAACAAAGGTAAGTGTGAAATAGAATATGTAAATCGCCCAACACAAGATCTTATGAAGATCTTATTATGCGCAGTACTAGCTTGGACAACGACTATAATTGTATTCGCTAGAAAATACGTAGCCACGTAATAGTAATAATAGAACAACTTCTTCCCTGACCAGTAAAGAGGGAAACAAAGCAAAAAGGGGGTTCAGGTGCTTCTCATTGTAATGTCCATATAGAATTATAGTAACAGCGAGTTTATCAAAATGTACTATTTAGGTTAGGAAGAATGAGGTTGAAAAAAATTGCATATCCTGTGTATCCCTTTGACTTTCAAAATAGGAACATGGGAACCATTAAAATATTTGTTTGTTTGATTGAAAGGTCGGTAGTCCTATATTACATTACTTTACTGTATTCCAGTGGAATTTTTAAATGTATATATTCTTATTTAAAATTTAAAAACGATTTGCAGAACGATATCTGAAACAATTGATACAGTTTTGTTAGTCAATTAAATTAGTAGTGTCTTTAAAGTCCACTTCGTCCCCATACTACGAGTGAAAGGGAAAATGTAAAAACTACCATTAAAGCAGCCCAAGCAAGACTTACTATATCCATGTGAATTATGTCCCCTATCTCTATGAATATGAAGAAATTATTCCATTATTGATCACTAATAATAGTGGAATTAATGGGGCAGAGTCAAAAAGGAATTCTGCCCGAAGGCTATTGATGAACCAACCCCCAAAATCCACCTATAAAAAGTTCCTATATCTGGTAGAATCGGAAAGCATAAGCAAGATACAAGCTACACAGTTATTAGTTATTTTCTTGGAATTATCAAAGGAATGATATTAATGGAACATGTAAGAATAGTAAGACCCTTTTTTTTTCTGTTGTTGCCCCTCATAAGCAAAAAAAGGCATAACAATATACAATAAAGATGGATCACCACCTATCACATATCCCCCGTTTGATCTAATCCTTACTGTCTCCCGATTGTCTCTGTGAAACAATCGGGAGACAGACTATTCCATTTACATTCTTTATTTACATTCTTTCCTGAGTTACTGAAAAGAAAGAAGCTTTTTTTTTCAACTTTTTTTTTCTTTTATTCTATTTCTTTCTATTTCTATAAAATAGAAATTCCATAAAATAAAATCGAAAAGCCAATTATTTATGCTTATGCAATCAAATATTGATTGAACAATCAAATAGTGATTGAATGTTTGAGCAGTCCGAGACTCTCATGAGTCTGTATACAAAGTATCTTCCACTCTTTCCACAACTACTCATTATTAGAATATTCTAATCTAACTCAAGATCCAGTCAGTAGACACTAGTACTGGAGGGAAATCAAGAAAGTAGTGATCGTCCTCCGCTTCTGCTGGGCAATAATTTGCCAATTT